CCTAACATAATGCATGAAAGGATCCTTAAACAACCATAGATTGGCCTGAAAGGCCTTAGCAAAAGCTTCTACAAGTACAAGATGTTCTAGTTTTCCATAGAAATAGATTCGTTCAAGAAGGGTTCCAGAAGACGTTGAATATAAATGAGAAGATTGGTTACGAAGAAAGACGAAGATGGATTCATATTCACATAGATGAGAATTATATAGGACGAAGAAAAACCTTTGATTTCTTTTTGAAAAACAAGAACTGGCTTTATTTGGAGTATTCCAACTACGATACTCATGGAGAAAGAATCGTAATAAATGTAAAGAAGAAGCGTCTTTTACCCAATAGCGCAGAGTTTGAATCAATATTTCCAGATGGGCTGGGTAGGGTATTAGTATCTCCAATACATAAATTAAATGTGAAAAATTGTCCTCTAAAAAAGGGAATATTGAATGAATTGATCGTAAATTATGAGATTTAACTATGCCTTTCCTTTCTAGCGAAGATAATAATCGGAGATAAAACGGAATTTCTACAATGACTGCAAATCCTTCTGATATCATTTGAAAAGAAAAATTCTTGTTGCGTCCAAAAAATATATTTTGGTTAAAATCATTAGCAAAAAGAATCAAATGCTTCTGTTCATACTGATACATTCGCTCAATTGTACGTTTCACAATTAGTAAACTGAATTTATTATAACCTGCGTTTTCCAAAAAAATGGATCTATTTCTATTTAAACCATGATCATGCGCAAGTGCATAAATATACTCCTGAAAGATAAGTGGATATAAGAAGTAGTGTTGTTGAGATCTATTTAGCTTTAAATATCTTTGGAATTCCTCCATTTGAAATTCTAGTTGAACTAAAGGTAGAGGATTTTGGGGGTTATCAATGAAACATAGTGCGATACAGTCAAAACGAGGTATTATAGTAATAAACGAATAGATACCTCGGATACAGGTAAACTTATCAACGGATTCTCTATCCTCTCTTTTCCATTTAAACGAAAAATGTCTATTCGTATAGGATAACAAAATACTTAGAAATCCTTTATTTTTTCAACCTAATCGCTCTTTTGATTTTGGAATTTTTTTATCAATATACTGTTTCTTCTACACACATTTCTCATTTCTATTCCATAATGGAAAATGTCAATAGTTAGGATTCATAAAAAAAAAAAAAAAGAATCCGTTCATGGGATAATCTCTTCCCGTATCAGGCACTAATACATTTTTAACGTCTAATTAGATCGGGTAATCGTTCAAATTAAGAACAGAAGCTCGTTGCTTTTTCCCTATAATCAATAAATTGAAGCCATTAGGGCTCTATCTCTATCCATTTATTCATCCGACCCAACTTTAAATTGAATTCATTTTGTTCCGTTTCAAAAAAGAACACAAGGGTTTGTACCTATTCGGAAAGAATGAAATATTTCTCAGAAATCTTAGTTGATCCGACATGCTATTTTTTCCATTCATTCCCTTTCAGGATCAGTCGTGGTCTTCCAAACTTTACCGATGGTATGGACGAATCCCTCGCTTCATCCAAATGTGTAAAAGATCCTAGCCGCACTTAAAAGCCGAGTACTCTACCGTTGAGTTAGCAACCCGAATAGAAAAAGTTTATGTAGATACAATCAAAAAGAAAAAGATAGATAAATGTCAAAATTTATAGACCACCTCTTAGTTCTTATGTTATCGACTTTTCAATCAAAACCCCTATTCTTATTATATCTTAGTTCAAATTATATTCTATTAAAGAGAATCCAAGGAATCCCATTATTTGAATAATATAAGGTTATAAGGTAAAAATCAAACCTCTCGGACATAAATAAATTTATCTACTTATCACGATGAATTATATTTGTTCGATACACTGTTGTCAATATAAATGTTGAGAAAAGAATACAACGGAAAAACAAAATAAATTATATTTATTTCAATACTATTAAAAAAATAAAAAAGGGCTTGTGTTGGATTGGCACTATATAGCTGAAAAAGTTTAGATAAAGGAATAAAGAAGGAAGAAGTAGAAAAAATATCAGATTTATATTGATTTATTTTATTCAATCAATAATAAGTAACTAGAATAAAAAAAGGAGGATTCCTTGGTTATTACTTATTAGTAGAGTTCCAACGAAAACCGACCAATTGAAGGAACTCCCCGAATTTTCTATTTCTAGGATCAAGCAACTCGGGTTTTGTCGTTCTAGAACATGAGATTTTATAGAAGCAATGAAAAATAGATATGAGTAGAATCCAAAAAGGAAAAAATATAAATACAAAAATTTATAATTTATATAAGAATTACTACCCCTTTCTATTTCTTTATTTCCTTAATTAAATTTTTTTTGATTAGGAACAAGCTACTTAAAAACCTCCGCCTTTTTTAAAAGATCCCGAACAGTTCCTGTGGGCTGAGCGCCCTTTTCAAGGAAATATAGAATAGCAGGAACGTTTAAATAACTTTGATTCTTTATCGGATCATAAAAACCTACGTTCCGAAGATCTCTTCCTTCTCTTCGGGATCGAACATCAATTGCAACGATTCGATAGACGGCTCATTGGGATAGATCTAAGTAAATGAACAAGACCCCCCCTAGAAACGTATAGGAAGTTTTCTCCTCGTACGGCTCGAGAAAAAATGATTTGGAGTTTTGTCTACGTATAGAATTATATTTAATGGCAAAGGAGTTGATAAAATAAATTATAATGGGATTTAACTCATTTTTTTTCTTCCCCCTTCCTGAAAAAAAAATCATTTGTACCCATAACTCAAGTTGGATAATTCTCAAATAGCTTAAAAGAAAAAAAATCTTTAGGCAATTTATTTCATTTTTTGAATGGTCTTTAACCCCCTCTTGTTTGTCTCATTTAATCTTTATTATTATATATTATACAGTTATTGAGACAATTGAAAAACGGCGTTTCCTTGTTCTGGGATCCTTTTTTCTTTGTTTTAAATCAGTGGGTTTAGACATTACTTCGGTGCTTCTTAATCCTTACAAAATGGCAGCAACATACCCCTTTTGTGATTTCTTTCTATCAAAGAATCATATAAACTCTCGATTCCCGCGCGATACACTTTGAATCGAAAGACTTTTATCAATTCCAACAAATTTTACTTTTGAATTAAAAACTTGACTGAATCGGATCCTTTCGATTTATATATTGATATACTTACGAAGTTGTTCCAATTTATTGATTGGTATTAACCCTAGATTCTTGCCCCCTGAAAGATGAATCCATAGTTTCTACCCGAGCTCCATCATGTTACTCTATTTTTCATTACAACCTAATAAAAATAAGGATTCTAGTGAAAACAGAACAGATGTCGGGTCAAGAGCATCTTCATTCATAGAAAAGATGGCGGATGTAAGAATAAAAATCCACACCGGATCGTGTCCTTCAAGTCGCACGTTGCTTTCTACCACAGCGTTTCAAACGAAGTTTTACCATAACAAAACATTCCTCTAATTTGGAACCCATATGGAATTGATTCAATTATGGAATCATGAATAGTCATTGGTTCCGTCGATACATAAACATTTTCATCTATACCCTTTTTTCTTCTATACAAAGATGGTAAAATTTTTTTTTGAAGCAATCTTAGTAAAACCCCACCTATTATTGTATGTTATTGTATGAATGCAACACTTTACTTTTTATTAAAAAAACTAATAGAAATATAGCAAAGAATACGAATATGAATAAATGAATTCTTTTTTACTCTGCATCTTAAAGTGACTCAATATGGCCCATTTCCTACTTTTTTGAATACCAAAGATTCAACTCAAAAGCAATCATTAAAATTTTTTATAATCGAAAAAGTTTACTATTTAGATATCATTATTTGAATAAAGTTTTACAGTAAAGACTAAAAATTTGATTATCATAAAAAAATAAAAATATCTTTTCTTTTCGAATTGAACCATCAACGATTTAAGATTTAAAGCAGATAAATGAATTGAACAAAAACCCCATTTTTGTGTGAAGATAGATAAAAAAGACCGATCTAAGAGAAGATTTAGGTACTTGTTCTTTCAATTTTAATTTTATTAATAAGATAAGATGAACGAAGTAGGGGTTTTTCATACCTATCAGATAGACTGAACTACAGTCTTTATTCTGGATCCGTTACATATGTAACTTGATTCGTTGTTAATGAGATTCGGACATACACAGATATAGAGATATTTAAATGAAGACCTCCTGTTACTGTTACTAATTAAGAACTATCTAACCCACGACTCTCTGGGAATGCTGAATCAGAACAAAAAAAAGGATCCCCTTTGGGGAAAGGATACTCTCTAGGGACAAAGACAAACAAGTCCAGATTGGGCGCTTGCTCAGAATTTTTTAGTTTACCCAAACCCAGTCTTGTCTTAAGAGACGTAATCCCATTAATCCCATTAATTGAATGTAATAACCTTACTCTTGTTTAGAATAAAGAGATCCTAATAATTTTTGGCTACCCCATTTAAGTTTAATTTGAATGGATAAAGAATAAGATATAGGAAAGAAGGGCTCTTTCTTATTGTGATTCAAAATAAAATATATCGTTGAAAATTAAAAAAGATATGAGACGTAAGGTTTTTCTTCAAATTAAGTAGCTAAACCCCTTCAATATGAAGGGAATGAACATATGATGAAAAATCCGTCATACTTTATTTTATTTTTTAATTATTAATTAGTTGAATTCAACTAGGGTGTGACCTATGTTACCATCATATCTTGATCACAAACAAATATATTTAGTACTATCTGTATGTTGTGAAAAACAAAGATATGATTCATAAAAGAATATTTCTAAATTATAAAAGAAACAAGAATGACATTCTATCCAATATTAGGCATTTAAACATAACGTTATTTTCAAAAGATACTTTTACTCTGATACAAGGTATATACCTGGGACGAAAGGATTCGAACCTCCGAATACCGGGACCAAAACCCGTTGCCTTACCACTTGGCCACGCCCCATCTATATTTCCATTCTACACTAATAA